ATGATCCAATCAAAGGAATAATTGGAACTAATGTATCAAGCTTCTTCATAGCATTATCCATTATAAATGAATTTTCTAGCATTTGACCCCGTACCACCGAAAGGTTTGGTCGCATACTTGAAAAATAACCCAAAAAATCAAGGGAATGCTTGGATAATTGGTTTATATAAATCCTTCCTGGTTGAGACCACACATAAGAATGACATTGCCATAAATTGACAAGATAATATTTCCACTTATTCATCAGAAGAGGGGTATCCTTCGAAGACAGAATAGATTTTCCTTGATATCTAACATAATGCATAAAAGGATCCTTGAAGAACCATAAGATGGCGGCCGGAAAATCATTAACGAAGACTTCTTCTACAGGATATTTTTTTTTTTCATAGAAATGTATTCGCTCAAAAAAGATACCAGAAGAGGTTAATCGTAAATGAGAAGATTGATTACGAAGAAAAAGTAAAATGGATTCGTATTCACATACATGAGAATTATATAGGAGCAAGAATAATCGTGGATTACTTTTTGAAAAAATAATTTTTTTTGGAGTAATAAGACTATTCCAATTATAATACTCGTGAAGAAAGAGTCGTAATAAATGTAAAGAAGAGGGATCTTTCACCCAATAGCGAAGGGTTTGAACCAAGATTTCCAGATGAATGGGGTAGGGTATTAGTACATCTGATACATAATTTAAATGTGGGAATTTGTCCTCTAAAAAAGGAAATATTGAATGAATTGATCGTAAATTATAAGATTTTACGATTTCTGTCGCCTCTAAGGAAGATACTAATCGTAGGGAAAACGGAATTTCCACAATGACTGCAAATCCCTCCGACATCATTTGAGAATACAAATTTTTGTTGTACCCAAAAAATTTTTTTTGGTTAGAATCATTAGCGGAAATTATCAAATGATTCTGTTGATACATTCGACTAATTAAACGTTTTATAATTAGTAAACTATATTTAGTGTCATAACCTCCATTATCCAACAAAATCGATCTATTTAAACCATGATCATGAGCAAGTGCATAAATATACTCCCGAAAGATAAGTGGGTATAGGAAGTCATGTTGCTGATATCTATCTAGTTCTAAATATCCTTGAAATTCTTCCATTTTTAATGTGAACAAGAAAAGAAATAGGTGATTTATTGGGTTATCAAATGATACATAGTACGATACAGTCAAAACAAGGTATTATAGTAAGAAAATACCTCGGAACAAGTAAGACTCATCAACAGACTCTCTAGCCTCTCTTTTTCCATCTAATTGATTTATGTTCATTCTAGGGTAACAAGATGGTTAGAAGTCCTTTATTTTTTCAATCCAATCGCTCTTTTGATTTTGAAAAATCTTTATCAATATACTGCCTTCTTCTACACATTTATCTCTACCCCATAATGGGTAATAGCTAATAATTAGGACTCATAAGAAATTTATAATCCACTCATGGGAAAAGTTTTTCCCGTATTAAGCACTAATATATTTTTAACGTCTAATTAGATCGGGTAATCATTCAAAAATTAAGAACAGAAGCTCATTACTTTTTGTTTCCCTATAATTGGAACCGTAGTAGGGCTCTACCCATTTATTCACTCGACCAAATTCATTTTTTTTATTACACGACAAGAATTCAAACAATTTTAATAAGGTTTTGGACCTATTCGGTAAGAATGAAATATTCTTAGAATTATCCATTGATACGACATGCTGCTTTTTCCATTCATTCCTTTCAGGATCAGTCGTGGTCTTACAAACTCTACCGATGGTATGGACGAATCTTTTGCTTCATACAAATGTGTAAAAGATGCTAGCCGCACTTAAAAGCCGAGTACTCTACCGTTGAGTTAGCAACCCAAATAAAATAATTAGAATGTGTAGATACAATCGGAATCTCAATAAAAAAAAGATTGAATTGCACAACGCAATCCAAACCAATCAAAACATTAAAATAGCACAAATTTTTTAAATTCTAATTGATTAGATTCTGAACATAATAAAAATGAACAGATCCGATGAAAAAATTCTCAGATAAAAATAGGGATAAAGTAAAATATTTATAAATACATCCATTAATTCTATAGTATATATAGATTTTATTGAGTTTAATCTTAATCAAAAAAAGACTTCTTGTATCACAGAAAATACAAGAACCCATTATTTGAATGAAATAAAAGCTATGGGACGGAGATATAAATGGATCCTTTTATCCACGATCGGATTATATTTATTTGATACACTGTTGTCAATATGAATGTTGAGAAAAGAATACAAAAGAAAAAACAATTTCTAAATCTAACTAACAATTCCAATTTCAATCAATTAGAATTATAAGAAAAAATAAGAAAAAAAAAAAAAAAAAAAAAAACTAAGGACTTGTGTTGGATTGGCACTATATATAATATTTCTATACAACACAACATTGATACAATATTGGTGGAAAAAAAAATTAAGTAAAAAAATGAGGTTTATTCACTAAAATAAGCAAGTGAAATCCTTTGTGTTTTTTTATTTGTTCCTTAAGTCATTGACAGTAATCTCAAAATTTTATATTTATAGACCCGATTACTTCATTTATTTATTCACTTAATCTTTTTCTATCTATTTTATATATATCAATAAAATTTATATCAATAAAATATAAATAGATTTTTGTCGTTATAAAAGACACTCTTTTATATTTTATAGTAACAATAATAAATTTAGTATGATATAAATAGAACAAAAGAGGAAATAGCAAAGAAACAAAAAGGTTATACAAGGCTATATACAAATCATCCACATTTTTTTTATTTCATTAATTGAATTTTATTTGTTGATTAGGGCGAAGTTCCGTAAAAACCCCCGCCCTTTTTGAAATATCATGAACAGTTCCTGTAGGTTGAGCACCTTTTTCAAGGAAATATAGAATAGCAGGAACATTTAAATAGATTTGATTCTTTATCGGGTCATAAAAACCCACTTTACGAAGATCTCTTCCCTCTCGTCGGGATCGAACATCAATTGCAACGATTCGATAAATGGCTCATTGGGATAGATGAACAATACTCCCCCCCCCCCTAGAAACGTATAAGAAGTTTTCTCCTCGTACGGCTCGAGAAAATTATAAATTATGTCTATGTATAGAATCATAATAACAAATAGATCCATAAAATCATCAAATTCATTATATTATTGATTTTAGTTTAAATACTTTTTCTTAGTCTTCCCCCCCCCCCCCCCAAAAAAAAAAATTATTTGTATCCTCATAACTCAAGTTGAATAACTCTCAAATAACTCAAAAGAAACCTTTTAGGTATTAAATTTATTGAGTGGTCTCTAACCCTTTTTGTCTGTCTCCTTTAGAATCTATTTTGATTCTTAAATATGATCTGGTTGTTGAGACAATTGAAAACGGTATTTCCTTGTTCCAGGATCTTTATCTTTGCCTTGAATCATTGGGTTTAGACATTACTTCGGTGATCTTTAAATCGTTTCAAAACGGCAGCAACATACCATTTTTTGTGATTTCTTTCTATCAAAGAATCGTATGAATGGTTGATTCCTACGTAATACACTTTACTTTTGATTTGATCAAAAGAGTTTTACCAATTCCAACAAAATTAACTTTTAAATTTTATCGAATTGGATCCTTTAGATTTATATATCTAAAATATACTTACGAAGTTGTTCCAATTTATTGATCGATACTAACCTTAGATTCTTGCCCTTGAGAAATTAATCAATACGTTCTACTCGAGCTCCATCGTGTACTATTTACATGGCAACACTCTCAAAAATGAGGGTTCCAGTGGAACAGAACAAATGATGTCGAGCCAAGAGCACTTTCGTTCCTATATAATATAAAAAAGTGGTGGATGTAAGAATCCACAGCTGATCATGTCCTTCAAGTCGCACGTTGCTTTCTGCCACATCGTTTTAAACGAAGTTTTACCATAACATTCCTTCAGTTTGGAACCAGTATGTAATTGATTCAATTATGGAATCGTGAATAATCATCGGTTCGGTCGGTACATAATAATCTATACTTTTTTCTTCTATATGAAGAATGGATAATGTATGACGAAGTCTCAACAAGAATTCAATTAATTTAACCCCATTGTTTATAATTTTTTTTTAATTATAACTAACATAACATGAATAAATAAACACGAATAAACAAGTTATTTTGAATCTCTATCTTCAAGTAACGTGATAGGATAAATTCAACAATTTCACACTTCTTAGAGTACCAAGAACTCATAAGAAATCATTAAAAAGATTTAATTGATTGAATAGTTTCCTACCCTATATCATTATTTGCATAAGGTTTTACAGTAAGTACCATTCGCTTTTTATCATCATTAAGAGAAAGATAAATCCATATTGGATTAAACCATCAATGATTAATAAAAAAAAAAAGACTGATGTAAGGAAAGATTGAAGATTTAGGTTGTTATTTTTTCGTATTTCATATTGTAAAATCAGTAATATTTAACAAATCAAAATTTCGTTTCATATGCGTGTTATTTGAACTCGATTAAATTTGTGAAAAAGATATGATTAATAATAAAAAAAAAAAAAAAAGAAATAAGAATCACATTCTATAACAATATTATACTCTTAAACGGAAGACTGGTCGAAAAGATAATCTTTATTTTGATATATTTTATTATGATATAGATTATGATATAGATATATATTTTAATAGATATATATTTTATTTTTTATTATAGATTAATAAAATGATCGTGGGTCAGGTATGTTCTGGGACGGAAGGATTCGAACCTCCGAATAGCGGGACCAAAACCCGTTGCCTTACCACTTGGCCACGCCCCATTTCTAGTCGACACTAATAAACACTAATATTGGTACTGGTTGTTCGTCAACTCAAGTCTAAATATCTATTATCTATAAAATAGATTACTAGAATTTTTATACATGTAGACGTAGAATTAAACAGAATTTATTGATCATTACATATAATTCAATTAAGATATTGTATGAAAGTATGGTTTATTCTATTCTCTTTTGATTTGAGAATTGAAGGATTTTTGATTGGGTGAGTTCAAATCAAAGAAAGTTTTTTGGTCTATCTTATTTTCTTTTTATTCATTTTTCTTTTCTATGAATAATAACATATTTATAATAATAAAAAACTCAATTTATTAATAACTCAATCAAAATAAATAAAATACAATTATCCTCAAGAACAAAATGTTTGTTATGCTTAATATATTTAGTTTGATCTGTATCTGTCTTAATTCTGCTCTTTATTCAAGTAGTTTTTTCGTCGCCAAATTGCCCGAGGCCTACGCTTTTTTAAATCCAATCGTAGATTTTATGCCAGTAATACCCCTGTTTTTTTTTCTCTTAGCCTTTGTTTGGCAAGCTGCTGTAAGTTTTCGATGATATCTTTAATTTAATAATGTCTAGACAAATTCATGATTTATTGAAAAAAAAAAAATTCAAAGAAAAGAATTGATAAGATCAGATAAGTCTTACACCCTCAATTCAAATATTGAAATTCTTGTACAACCGCGAAAAATCTGGATCACCCCACTTTATTTCTTGGTGTCAAAATAAAAAATCAAAATAGTAGGGTATGCGGTATAAAAACGGAGAATCTATTCTCTTTTTTACTAAAAAAAATCTTGGAGATTATGTAATGCTTACTCTCAAACTATTTGTTTACACGGTAGTGATATTCTTTGTTTCTCTCTTTATTTTCGGATTCCTGTCTAATGATCCAGGACGTAATCCTGGACGTGAAGAATAAAAGATAAGGTTTTTGTTTTCCTTGATTGATTTTTAAATGTTCTTAGTAGGATTTTATCTATTACACATTTTTTACTATTAAAAATAAAAAGAGCTCGCGAAAAATTCGAAAGAAAATACCAAGTCATCAACAAAAACGGAAAGAGAGGGATTCGAACCCTCGGTACGAAAAACTCGTACAACGGATTAGCAATCCGACGCTTTAGTCCACTCAGCCATCTCTCCTCCCAATTGAAAAAGGATAATACTATGTTACATTATAAAAAATAAGGATTGAAAGAGCCCTTCATAATATTTTTTTTCATCCGAGAGTGCTTTTTAGTTCCACGGCCCGGCTAAGTACTGACCAGGCCGGGCCCGCCATTTATTGTTCCAACGAATCATAAATAATTTTTTTTTATTTGAAAACTAAAATACTTGCTTGTTATTACGATTGGAAACATAAAAACTCTTTTGATTTCTATGATATAGAATCAAATGATATCGAATCAAAGTGTCGTTTCTTATCTTAATTCTTAATTTTTTATATTTATTCTTTATTTTCTTTATTCCTTTTATTTTAGTAAAGTAAATAAATAACAAAAAGGGAGCTGTGGATTCTTGCACAATACATTTTCATGTATGTTATGGCTTAAGTAGTTTTGTCGAGACGTCTAGGTCAAAAACCTCCGGCAAAAAAACACTTGTTATTTAGTTTTAGTTATTGAAATTTAATGAATTCTCTTTTCCGAATCTCATTGGGTTCTCTGATACAACACGTAAACGCTCTAATTTTCATGATTATTTTATGATCCTATCCTTTCTTTTTACTCTTTTAACTTTTTATTACGACCCATTTTCTTGTTCGACAAAAGGTTCATTTATATACAATAATCGGATTGTAGCGGGTATAGTTTAGTGGTAAAAGTGTGATTCGTTCTATAATCCTTTATATAGTTAAGGGGTCTTTCGGTTTGATTAATATTTCATTCCGACCAAAAACTTTATTTCTTAAAAGGATTTAATCCTTTACCTCTCAATGAAAAATTCGAGGAAGAATATACATTCTCGTGATTTGTATCCAAGAATCAATTAAAAATTGAAAAATTGGATTATGAGATTACGAAACATAATTTTTTTTTTTTTATTAGATCAATACTTCTAATTGAATAAGTATGAGTAAAGGATCCATGGATAAAGATAGAAAGTGGCTTTCTAATCGTAACTAAATCTTTAATTTGGAATTTGTATTACGGAAATTGAAGCAAAATGGCTATTAAACAATGACTTTGGTTTACTAGAGACATCGACAAATTTTTTTAGCTCGGTAGAAACAAAATGCTTTTCCTAAGGATTCTCTCACATAGAAATAGAGAACGAAGTAACTAGAAAGGTTGTTATAATATAATCCCCCTCTTTTCTATAGGGATCGTCTAGAAAGCGGGTTGTTCTGAATACATTCAGACAGAAAAGCTGACATAGATGTTATGGGTGGAATTTTTTTTTTCGTTCATGTCTTAATATAGGAATTTATACATCTTCCATAAAGGAGCCGAATGAAACCAAAGTTTCACGTTCAGTTTTGAATTAGAGACGTTAAAAATGATGAATCAACGTCGACTATAACCCCTAGCCTTCCAAGCTAACGATGCGGGTTCGATTCCCGCTACCCGCTTTTACTTTATTTTTTTATTAAATTAATAAGAAATAAGAAAAAAATAGAATTAAATATTTTGAGATTTTTATTATTTTATAAAAAA